TGTTGTAAGTGGTAAGGGGAGAGTCTTACTCAGATAAAAAAAAGCCCTTTCCCCTTTCTCTAAAAGGTAAGCTCGTTCCACCCCTTCACGAATTCTTTTGCAGCAGCTTGAACTGAACCCGGGATATCAACGTGAACGAGAGAAAAACAAACCCCTTTTTCTCTCTCTAAAGATTTTTGCTGAGGAGGAGTTCCCGAGAATCCCCTCATCAGGTTTCTCGGAGGCTTCTACCCCGGTTATCTCTCCTGAAATCACTCCACTTCCATCTCCGAGAAGTGTATCCGACGAATTTCTTCCTAAAACGGTGTCCGTTATGGTCGCAGCAGCGGATGCTGCCTCCACATCAAACTTTCTTCCTCCACCTGCTAACAACACTATAGAGGAAGAGCTGGCACAACTGCGGAGGCGATTGGAAGAAAAAGAAGCGGAAGTTGCCAATTTGACGGCACGTATGGTTGGTGTGAACAATCAAGCCCAACAAGTGGCGGGTCAAGCTCAACAAGTGGTTGGTCAGACCCAACAACCAATGGGGGCACCTCTTCCGTCGTTTTTGGGTAGTATACCCCAAATGCCACCACCACCTATGATGCCAATTCCCTAAACTTCACCAGACCCGCTCACGATCTACTAAAGGGGTAAATCCGGCTTCTAAAAATGACCCGGGTTATGAAACAATGCCGAATAGTATTACGGAGCTGCGAGATTTCATTCTCAAGAACGTTCAAGATTTCCATCACCACGTGTCTCGTCCATCTTATCGGTATCGTAAACCCTATCCGGCTTGGATCGATAGTGTACCATTTCCGCCTGGGTATGTAATGCCTTAATTCTGTATGTTCAACGCTTTGGGCAACCCAGAGCAAGACTTGGCACACTTTCTTTCCCGTTGCGGGGAGACCTCTAAGAATGGAGCATTATGTCTTCGACAATTTGTGCAATCACTCGAAGGAGATGCCTTTGTATGATATAGCAAGCTGCCTCCTGGGTGAATCCCTGATTGGGATAGATAGTCTTGTGGCTCGGTTTCACAAACACTTCTACAGTACCCACAGGAGTGTAGGCGTGACAGAATTGACGGAAGCCAAGCAGCGTCAACACGAGTCTGTTGATGACTTTATCGCCATATGGATAAATCTGGAACTCTCCTGTGAGCAAGAGTTCTTCGAAGCGCAACAACTTAAGATGTGCATCAATTGCTTCAGATATGAGTTGTCTCACATCTTGGCTTCTCAAACAATCCAAACTTTTGAAGAACTATGTTCAAAAGCACATGATCTGGAAGCCCAGATTTTGAGAAAGAAAGGGAAAAAGGAAGAGGGTAAGGCTGGAACGTCTGCTACGATTGCAATGGTGGAGACAAACAAAGCCAATAAAGCACCTGTATTGCTGAAAGCGCAGGCAAAAGAAAAAGGTAAAGGGAATGTTAAGACCCTAAAAAAACAAAAAGAAAAAGAATATTCCTTTCGAAATGAGGATGTTGAAGATTTCTTCACATCTTTATTAGAGCAAGGGTTGATCGAGCTTCCCGAACCTAAGAGACCGGATGAGGTGGGACGAGTAGGAGATCCCAAATACTAAAAATTCTATCGGGTTCTTTTTCATCCGATAGAATATTGTTGAGTTCTTAAAAATCAGATCCAAAAGTGATTAAATGATGGTGTCATTAAAATAGACCCTACTAAGCAACCTGTGGTCACCTCAAATCCGGTATTTGTAATAGTTGGGAGATATTCTTTGCCCGATAGCTGAGATCTCGCCAAGCATAGCCTATTCTTAGTTCTAGCACCGGAAGAGCAATTTCAGAGGAAGAAAAAATCTCAAAATATGATGAAAGATATATTCAAGGAGAATGGAGCACTCGTGTTAGCCTAAGGAGTAGGAAGCGCCAAGGACGATTGATTGCTATGCAGGCGGCCCTTGAGACGAGGTTATATCAAAAAGAAAAGAATAAGCATCGTCAGAACGATCCGAATAAAGTAGGCAGGGGGCAAAGACCAAAGAAAGAGCAAAGGAATTCAGACTCACCTAGTGAGTATATGGATTTCGTGTCTAAGTTTCCAATAACTCTCAAGGAGTTTATGCCACCTGAGTGAATGGACATCCCAGGCATTGAAAGCCTGTCATGTCAGGCAATTCAAGTGCTGGATGACTCGGCATATCCAAGTCACATAGCACCTACTCTCCCTATAGATGAGTAATGGGGAAGCTCTCAAGATGAACAATGAAGCTTTGTATTCTGATCAAACAAAAAAAGAGTCTACGAACCAGGGGAAGAATTTCATGTCCAAGTTACTGATGATTTCGTAGAACTTGTGACAAAGGAAGAAATGGGGGAATTGCCTGAAGAAGTTGACAATAAAGAGGTGATGCCTTTATAGAGGAGGGTAGCTAAGGGTGTGGATGAAAAATGAGAGAGAAACAGGCCACTTCACCTCAGGATACATCCAACGATGCACAAGAATCAGATTCCGACCACCTCTGTGTCTTTGTCAGTGAAGTA